GTTCGAACTATATATGGGGTATTAGGTATCAAAATTTGGATATTTATAGACGAATAATAATCAGAAACCTTTACTCACCCTTAGGTTCTACCCCTGGATAGAACAAAAAACGGCACCCGCTTTCATTTTATTTTTTTTCTTCAATCAAAAATCAAAAAAATGAGCAATTCTATAGGGTTGAATAAAAATTTAATTGACCATTTTATTTTTATATAAATATAATTGCTATGCTTAGTGTGTGACTCGTTGGTTTTTTATTCTAAAAATAGACCGTATGAACTAATAACTAGAGAAGTAATAACCAACTCATTGCTTCGCATTATCCGGATCCAAAAAACCAGTCAAGATATGCTGGTCATATCATTGTAGCAACTGAAATGTGTTTTGTTTTTGCATAAAAAACCAATCTAATTATGAGTTGTGAAACGAAATAAAAAAAGGGGATGTGGATAACTGGAAAGGTGAGAGAAAGAGAGAAAAAATGTTAATGATAAATAATTCCAATATAAAATATAATATGTTATGTAAGGTCGATAAGTCATCTTAGAAAAGACAATGTAATAAAGCATCAATACTCTCATTCATTCATCTCGAAGTAGATGAATCTGTTCATAGAGCAAAAAGTAAAGAGCCTCGAGTTAATAAAGACTGAGAAGATTGACTCAAGCAAATTTTATGAGAGACTCCATTGTCTAATTTCAGACCTAAGCATTACTCGAGAAGCGATGAGAACGATGGAACCTATGAATAAAGAAGATTCTATTGAAAACGAATCGTAATGATTCATCAGATGGGATGGCGGAACGAACCGGAGAACAATTTCATTTATTCTGAACGATCGTGGGCTAACCCTACAACTGAATGAGATATTAAATAAAGAGTCAATATTCGCCCGCGAAAGCTTTATTTTATTTGATTGCGACATTTTTGGTGATTAAATAAAATATGATAAAAAAAAAGATTCGTTATAATATAACGTTATAAAAAACGACATTATCTATAAATTATAAATTTATGTTTAGTTATATATCCAAACAAAATAAATAAATTTTGAATATATTAGATGCAATATCAAATATTTATATTTATTTATATTAATGAAATATTTTTCAATCCTTTTATTCGTGAGGAGCTGGATGAGAAGAAACTCTCATGTCCAGTTCTGCAGTAGAGATGGAATTGCGAAACAACCATCAACTATAACCCCAAAAGAACCAGATTCCGTAAACAACATAGAGGAAGAATGAAGGGAATATCTTATCGGGGTAATAATATTTGTTTCGGTAGATATGCTCTTCAGGCACTTGAACCTGCTTGGATCACATCTAGACAAATAGAAGCAGGGCGACGAGCAATGACACGAAACGCACGCCGTGGGGGAAAAATATGGGTACGTATATTTCCAGACAAACCCGTTACAGTAAGACCTGCGGAAACACGGATGGGGTCGGGTAAAGGATCTCCCGAATATTGGGTAGCTGTCGTTAAACCAGGTAGAATACTTTATGAAATAGGTGGAGTAGCTGAAAATATAGCAAGAAAGGCTATTGCAATAGCGGCATCAAAAATGCCTATACGAACTCAATTCATTATTTCGTGATAGAAATATATAACCATAGGAAAGAGGTCTTGGAATCAAAAAACAATTGCGGGTTTCCCCCTCTTTTTTTTTCAAAAAAAAATAATATTTCTTTTTTTCTTCGACCCTTTATTGTTTTGCATTGAAAGAACAGATTATAAAATGATATGATTCAACCCCAGACTTATTTAAATGTAGCGGACAACAGCGGGGCTCGAGAATTGATGTGTATTAGAATCATAGGAGCTAGTAATCGACGATACGCTCATATTGGTGATGTTATTGTTGCTGTGATCAAAGAAGCAGTACCAAATATGCCTCTAAAAAGATCAGAAGTGATCAGAGCTGTAATTGTACGTACTTGTAAAGAACTCAAACGTGACAATGGTATGATAATCCGATATGATGACAATGCTGCAGTTGTCATCGATCAAGAAGGAAATCCAAAAGGAACTCGAGTTTTTGGTGCGATCGCCCGGGAATTGAGACAGTTAAATTTTACTAAAATAGTTTCATTAGCCCCTGAAGTATTATAAGATAAGACCATGATATAGAGTTATAGTAGATAGAGTGAAATCGATTAATTAATAGATTGTGTCTCACGTATATACCTTTACTAATTCATACCAAAAAAAGATCATGTTTATTATATCCAAATTTTGAAGCACCAATAATTTTAGTTCATTATGGGTAGAGACACTATTGCTGACATAATAACCTCCATACGAAATGCTGACATGCATAGAAAAGGGACGGTTCGAATAACATCTACTAACATCACAGAAAACATTGTTAAAATACTTTTACGAGAAGGCTTTATAGAAAACGTCAGAAAACATCGGGAAAACAACAAGGATTTTTTGGTTTTAACCCTACGACATAGAAGGAATAGGAAAGGGCCATATAAAACGACTTTAAATTTAAAACGGATCAGTCGACCTGGTCTACGAATCTATTCTAATTATCAAAGAATTCCTAAAATTTTGGGTGGAATGGGGATTGTAATTCTTTCTACTTCTCGGGGTATAATGACAGACCGAGAAGCTCGACTAGAAGGAATCGGCGGAGAAATTTTGTGTTATATATGGTAATGCTTCTAATATCCGAATTAGATACAAAATTTCCTATTTGTGAAAAAAAAACGAGACAGAACAGGTTATCTAATATCACTCCTCCTCCATTAGTTGATACTTTAAGGGGGTTTTACCTGGAATGAAAGAACAAAAATGGGTTCATGAAGGTTTAATTACTGAATCACTTCCCAATGGTATGTTCCGGGTTCGTTTAGATAATGAAGATCTGATTCTAGGTTATGTTTCAGGAAGGATCCGCCGTAGTTTTATACGGATACTACCAGGAGATAGAGTAAAAATTGAAGTAAGTCGTTATGATTCAACTCGAGGGCGTATAATTTATAGACTCCGCAACAAGGATTTGAACGATTAGGTGGTTTTTTTAAACTTCAACATTACTTTTATGGGGATACAATTCAAAATGAAAAATTTCAAGAAATTTATTTTCTTCAAAGAAGTGGATTCGGAATTAAGATAAGGAATTATAAATATGAAAATAAGGGCCTCTGTTCGTAAAATTTGTGAAAAATGTCGACTGATCCGTAGGCGGGGACGAATTATAGTAATCTGTTCCAACCCAAGACATAAACAAAGACAAGGATAATTTTTCTAAAAGGAACTCTTTTAAAGGACCCGATGGACAAATAAAAAAGGGATCTGTTTTAACATGAAATGGATATCTCCATATATCTCTGAATCATAAATATGAGATGATAAAATATGGCAAAACCTATACCAAGAATTGGTTCACGTAGGACTGGACGTATTGGTTCACGTAAGAGTGCACGTAGACTCCCAAAAGGAGTTATTCATGTTCAAGCAAGTTTCAACAATACCATTGTGACTGTTACAGATGTACGGGGTCGGGTGGTTTCTTGGTCCTCCGCCGGTACTTGTGGATTCAGGGGTACAAGAAGAGGTACACCATTTGCTGCTCAAACAGCAGCAGGAAACGCTATTCGTACAGTAGTCGATCAAGGTATGCAACGAGCAGAAGTAATGATAAAAGGTCCTGGTCTCGGAAGAGATGCAGCATTACGGGCTATTCGCAGAAGTGGTATACTATTAAGTTTCGTACGGGACGTAACCCCTATGCCACATAATGGATGTAGACCTCCTAAAAAAAGACGTGTGTAAAAATAAAGATTGAAGAGATTTCAAGAGAAATAAATGATTCAATGATTTGATTAAATAATATTACTATGGTTCGAGAGAAAGTAACGGTATCTACTCGGACACTAGAGTGGAAGTGTGTTGAATCAAGAACAGATAGTAAGCGTCTTTATTATGGACGCTTTATTTTGTCTCCACTTATGAAAGGTCAAGCCGATACAATAGGCATTGCGATGCGAAGAGCTTTGCTTGGAGAAATAGAAGGAACATGTATCACACGTGCAAAATCTGAGAAAATACCACATGAATATTCTACTATAGTAGGTATTCAAGAATCCGTACATGAAATTTTAATGAATTTAAAGGAAGTTGTATTGAGAAGTCATCTGTATGGAACTTGCAATGCATCTATTTGTGTTAGTGGTCCTGGATATATAACTGCTCAAGACATCATCTCACCACCTTCCGTGGAAATCGTTGATCATACACAGCATATAGCTAGTCTGACTGAACCAATTGACTTGTGTATTGGATTAAAAATCCAAAGGAATCGCGGATATGGTATAAAAACACCAAATAACTTTAAAGACGGAAGTTATCCTATAGATGCTGTATTCATGCCTGTTCGAAATGCGAATCATAGTATTCATTCGTATGGGAATGGGAATGAAAAACAAGAGATACTTTTTCTCGAAATATGGACAAATGGAAGTTTAACTCCTAATGAAGCACTTCATGAAGCCTCTCGGAATTTGATTAATTTATTTATTCCCTTTCTACATGGGGAAGACGAAAACTTAAAGTTAGAGGACAATCAACACACGGTTACCTTACCCCTTTTTACCTTTCATGATAGATTAGCTAAACTAAGGAAAAACAAAAAAGAAATAGCATTCAAATCCATTTTTATTGACCAATTAGAATTGCCTCCCAGAATCTATACTTGCCTCAAAAGGTCCAATATACATACATTATTGGACCTTTTGAATAACAATCAAGAAGATCTTCTGAAAATAGAACATTTTCACATAGAAGATGTAAAAGAGATATTTGGCTTTCTAGAAAAATATTTCTAAATAGATTTCCTGAAGAATAAGTTTTAACTCCAATGGATTTTGAATCTTTAAAACAATCCATGTATTTGGAATAGTTAATTAAATATTAAATAGATGTATCTAGGGAAAATTCACTTTTATTTGAAGCGACTATTCCCTAGATACAAACGTCGTGATATT